CTATTTTTACCTAAAAGATTTTGTACCTAAAAAAGAAATATCGCTTCCCAATTGTACCTATTTTTATGGACCCTCTTGAGATTTCTTTCGAAATGCATCAAAATATACATATCATTTTGATAGATATTTGAAAGAGGGTCTCCTTTTAATGTTTCTCTTTCTTTTTTCATGGAACATTTTGGAGTTATAGTCCCTGGTACACGCCATGATAATAGTTGGCTAAAAGTCAAGGATTCGAAACTTCTCATTTTCATTTTCCAGATGAAAAACTCAAACCCTTAGATCATTCTATAGGACATAAAATGACAATTAATCTTTACCATCCAAAAAACAAAAAAAGTAGTAATCCGTTGGTCAAAAAAAAAGAATTGTCAAAAAAAGAATTGTAGTAAAGAAAAGATTTGTAGTTAAGCATTTATCGGAAATATTTGAAAAAATCCAAGTCTTTGTGTATACTAGATTCAAATAACTGGCATAATTCTGATTTTTCCTGATTGGAAAAATCATCCATGAAAAAGAAAGAAAAGAGATAGAAAAATTTGGTTTTTTATGGTCCAAAATTGATTTACAAAGATCATGAATGTGATTAGTAGCAAGGTGCAACAACGGCCTTGGTTCCATATTCAGATCTATTTTCACCTCTTTTTAATGCTGTGTGGTTCTATTATGTTGATGTTTATCTTTATAAAGATAATGAGTGTTCTTATACAAGTAATTATCAATATTGATAATGAGATGTAGCAGGATACAAGGATTTTTTCTTTTTTCCATTCCGAATTATTGTATGGATTCTGACCTTGATACTTAAGAAATTGGGCATGAATAGGATGTTACCTTTCCAAGTTCCAAGGGAGATTCCAACGAGGTTATACCTAAGCTAAACCCAATTTCACTTACTAAACTCATGATTATGGATGTAGCGTTAATGACATCAATTGAATATTCTAAGTATTAGATCCGGTAATATGGGATTCTATATCGTCTGAATTATGAAAAAAATAATAAACAATCTTATATCGTATATTAGAATTCACATTGTTTTATTTTCTAATAAAAAAAGGAGGGAAACCCAAACGACCAAGAAGAATATTAAAAGAGCCTTTATGTAAACGGCCTCAATTCCATGTTATTGACTCTGAGAAACATGGACATAGAAGTGAATTTCGAATCGTATTTGATTCATAAGTTCTTTACGCCTAACTTGACGAGACTTCTTCTCGAGTCTCGTTTCAATGTAACGAACATAAGAGATCTCATCCATGTTCAAGTGGATGATCTGCTAAAAGCAGTCGCTTCGTTTCCGGAGGACGAGTTCGTGCCATTCTGTTAAAGCTTCTTAAAGTTCTATTAATTCTTCAAGAAAAACAAAAAAGAAAAAAAGAAATGAAAAATTTTGACTCCGAGGAAATACTATTTCTCGAGATATGCACGAATGGAAGTTTGACTCCTGCAGAAGCACTTCGTGAAGCTTGTCTTCATTTGATTGATTTTTTTCAAATTTTGCCCCTCTTATGAAGAAGAAAATCTCTTTTTGAGAGAAAGGGATGAAAAGCATTTCTTTTTGATATTTCAACAAATTTTTCATAAATATCTGCGTATTAATATACAAAAGTTATGGTCTAATATAAAACAAATACTTATTAACACTCCATATTTTTTTGCAAAAAAAGGACATATGACGAATAAAATATCTTTCATAACGGAGGAATCAAATAAGATGAAACAAGATAAATTCAAAAAGATGATTACAAGTGGAGAGCAAATGGAAGAGAAACGAAAAAATATCGAGAAAGAATTACTTGAAGAAGAACTAGATTTAGATCAAGAGGAACTGGATAAAATGAATGAAGATAAACTCGATTCAGATGAAGAGGAATTGAACAAAAGCAGAAATAGAAGAAAAAGAAAAAAACCTTGCTTATGATAAAGATGCTAATCAAAATTCAAAAAAATCAGAAGAATCAACGGAATCTGATGAATCACAAGAATCAGAAGAATCAACAAAATCTGAAGAAGATATACCTTACATGGATAAGGTCGATTCTTATCAAAGAAAAACAGGTTTGACTAACCAGTTTCAAACTGGGATAGTTGTCAAGGAAATCCCAAATGGGATGTTCTGCGTACATTTGGATGATAACAATCAAAGATTTGATTGTTATCTCTCGAGTGATATATGTCGTAATGGTCTACGTGTATCATTGGGAAGTAGAGTGAAAGTAAGAAAGAATGGTTTTTTCAAATGCATTATTTATATATTTCCCCTCTTGTGCTTCTGGAGGAGCTCGTATGCAAGAAGGAAGTTTCAGCTTAATGCAGATGGGTATAATATCTTCGACTTTATGGAATTTTTAATTCCATGAAAACTTATTTTTAGTGTCACTTCTGACATCGCCTACAACAGGTGGTGTCACAGCCAGTTTTGGAATGCTTGGCGATATCATTATTGGTGAACCAGATGCAACCATTGCATTTGCAGGTAAAAGAGAAGTAATGAAAATCGAAGTACCCAAGGGTGTACAGGAAGCTGAATATTTATTGGAAAAGGGCTAATTGGATTCATTTGTACCGCGTAATCTTTTAAATTGATAACAGACCTAATTACTTGAATAGAAAAGAATATGCTATTCAAGTAATTTGGATATTTTATGGCGATTCATTAGATTTATGGGAATTACTATAAAATATGTGACAATCGCGATACAATAAGAATTGAAAGAGTTTACGATTTTGATTCTTTTCCAGATTCATAAGAATCAACAGAATCTGAAGAATCATCTATTTTGTTTTTAGGAATCTATTTTATCCATCAAGACATGTTGATATTCAGTAAAATATTTGAATAATATTTGAATATGGTTATGATCAAAAAATCTCTCACAGAATTTAATAATTTTTTAATTAACAAAATTTAAAGATTTATTTGGAATTGGACGTTCCATCTAATAAAAATATTAAATTTATTTAATAATTTTGTTATAATCTTAGTAATTATTCATCTTTTTCTATATCTATTACAAATTTGTAATAGAGGTTCTTCTCTATTTTTTAGGATCTTTTTTGAAAATGAAAAAATTTCGAAATCGAAATATTGAATTGAAAGAAAATATAAAACAATATGCTACGATATTTCACGGGCTTATCCTAGCCTTTACATTATTCACATTAAAAATTATAAATGAATGTGAATGAAGGTTAACTTTTTGGATTTTTTAAGACAGATTTTTTTTGATTATAAGCTAAAACAACCCCAATTGAATTCCATAAATTGGATTGGGATTGACATAAAAAGAATATTATGATAAAATAATTTAATATCAAATTTCCATTAGTTTTGAATATAAAAAATGGGGCGTCGCCAAGCGGTAAGGCAACGGGTTTTGGTCCCGTTATTGCGAAGGTTCGAATCCTTCCGTCCCAACTTTCTTCGAAAGATTGGATTACATTTTTTTTCATATATATAATATAAAGAAAAATTTCTTAAAGCGGAATTTCAATTCTAAAATGAAATTCATTCTAAGAATTTATTTTATCTCAACGAAATAAAATATAAAATTAAAATACCATACTCATTCTTTTTTCCAAATCAGAAAGAAATGTTTAATTTATCAAACATAATATTTTGTATTTAAAATTCTTGAGCTTTTTTTTTAAAGAAAGATAATTTGTATTTTTTTATATTTATAAAAAAATATGTTACTATATTTTATATTTTTATAGTATATATTTTAGGATATTTTTTATTTGATTTTTTATCAGCAATAATCTTTTTAATAACTAAAAAGGAACTTTCGATTACGATTAAGTGAAAACAATCATTATTTTCTTAATGAAATAAGAATTCAAAAAAAAAAAAGAAAGATTAGAGGAATTAAATGTCTATAGAAAAAAGAGCCAGTCTCAACTTTCAATCAAAAAAATCTATATACAAAAAATCTATATGATGATACAATTTATTTTTTTTTTAGTATCTTACTTAACTTTAGTCGATCTTATTTTTTTGATCCTTTAATTCAGTTTTAATTTCTATTTATAAAATGAAATTCTCATAAAAAATAAAAGTCAAAGAAAAAAGGAGGAATCTGTATGTCTCGTTATCGAGGACCTCGTTTAAAAAAAATACGTCGTCTGCGAGCTTTACCAGGACTAGTTACCCAAAGGAAATATAATAAAAATAAAAAAGAAAAAAAACACATTCCTTTTAGGAAAAGAAATAAGGAATATCGCGTTCGTTTAGAAGAAAAACAGAAATTACGTTTTAATTATGGTTTGACAGAACGACAATTAGTTAGATATATGCATATCGCTGGAAAAAGCAAAGGATCCACAGGTCAGGTTTTGTTACAACTACTTGAAATGCGTTTGGATAACATCGTTTTTCGTTTGAATATGGCTTCGACCATTCCTGGAGCCAGACAATTGGTGAACCATAGACATATTTTAGTTAATGGTCATATAGTTGATATACCGAGTTATCGTTGCAAACCCAGAGATATTATTACTACAAAGAATAACGAAAGATTTTTTGATAAGATTCAAATTATAAAACCTGAAATGTCAAAACATTTAAGTATTTCAAAAGACTTTAAAGTAAGAAGTTTTCAAGGACAAGTAAATAAAATAATAGATAGGTCAGGGGTCTTATTGTCAATAAAGGAATTCTTAGTCGTAGAATATTATTCTCGTCAGATTTGAATCTAAGCAAATAAAAGTTCATAGAATTTTTACTTTTTCGCCGAATTCAAACTAAATAAATTGAATCCTTAATTCCTATTTTCGAATTCATGTATCACAAATGGATACACATCAACATCTATGAGAATTTCCAGTAGACTTTTTTATTTTTTAGAAAGTTTATAGGTATGAAGTTTTAAGATATTAAAGTCAATAAAGTGGTATCTAAAAACTTCTATCTATTATCTATAATTGGATTTGAATCAAAGACTGTTACCGTATGAAAGCAATATTCTAACCCCTGAGTTAAGTAAGTAATTCAAAACCAAAAACGGTAATCTCACTCATACGGTGAATAGCACATTCCTTAGTTCTTTTCATTCTCCAAAAAAAATAAGTTTTTCAAATAATTTCTTTTTTAAAAAAAGTTCGCGGGGTAGAAAATGCGGTGCGGATAGTAGAGGAACAATCCAAGGTTTAAAAAAGAAAAAAAGGCAAACAGTGACTCTAGAATCAAGACTAAAGAAACCTACGGAATCAAAAAAATCGAAATTCAATTATTGTATTGTAGAAAGGTAAAAAAACAAAGAAATTGAAATATAGAAATATACGAATATGAAATTCAAATCAAGGCACCCATTCTATGACAGATCTTAATTTACCTTCTATTTTTGTACCTTTAATAGGCCTCGTATTTCCGGCATTTTCAATTATTTTTTTATTTTTTTATGTGCAAAAAAATAATATTTTATAAATCCTAGATTTACAAACAAAGTATAGTTAGTTTAAGGTGGATCAGCGAATATTTTGAATAACCAATTACTCTAGACAATGTAGAGTAATTGGGAGTTATCGAATAGTGCTAATATCTAATCTATCTAATCAATTACTCTAAGTGCTAGTTTATAAGAGTTCCTTGGGGGTTAAGAAAAATAAAGTCAAAATTGGGTTATTTTCTCAATTCCAATCGAATGCAACTGGATCTAGTATAGTATGAATTGGCGATCAAAAGATATATGGATAGAATTTCTAAAGGGGTCTCGAAAAACAAGTAATTTTTTATGGTCTTTTATCCTTTTTTTAGGTTCACTAGGATTCTTAGTGGTTGGAACTTCCAGTTATCTTGGTAGAAATATTATATATGTATTTCCGTCTCAGAAAATCCTTTTTTTTCAACAAGGAATCATAATGTCTTTCTACGGGATGGCAGGTCTATTCATGAGTTCCTATTTGTGGTGCACAATTTTTTGGAATGTAGGGAGTGGTTATGACCAATTTGATAGAAAAAAAGGAATTGTGAGTATTTTTCGTTGGGGATTTCCTGGATTAAATCGTCGCATCTTTCTTCGCTTCCTTATGAAAGATATCCAATCAATTAGAATTGAGGATAAAGAGGGCTTTTATTCTCGTCGTGTACTTTATATGGAAATAAAGGGTCAAGGATCCATTCCCTTGACTCATACGTATGATAATTTTTTTACGCCGCGTGAAATTGAACAAAAAGCTGTCGAATTGGCCTATTTCTTGTGTGTACCAATTGAAGTATTTTGAATGAAGAATCAAAGTTTTATCAGGAAGAAAAGAGAAGGAATTCGTGAATTCCATTTTGAATCCAATTCAAGTCTTTTCGAAATATTCGTTTGAACAAAATAAATATATTAATTCGATTTTCTTTTCCCTTCGATTCATATGTGAATAAAACATACTATAGAAAGAAAAAACAAAAAAAAAAGAATATGAATATATATGAAAGAAGAATAGTTATATAATATGAGAATAGTTATATGATATAAAATTACTATAAATGTTACTTTAATAAATTAGAGTAATCTATTCTAATTAATAATAAATTTAAGAAAAGAATTAATTTTTGTTATACTATTTTTTTATATGGCAAATAAAAATATTTCGTATACGTATATATATATATGTGGGTTCCAACTCCATTCTGGTATACTAGAAAAAAGGAGAAGTAATAAATTAATATTAATTTAAAGTAGAGATTTATACGGATATAAATTTCGTAATAAATCCTGTATTTTTTTGAGGTACAGGATTTGGAACTGATATTTTCTTTTTATGAGTTTTGGTTATAAAGTACGGTAAAGGACTTTGAATATAATAAAAAAAAAAAGAACCTTTATCCTATTTCTAGACTCTTTCTATAAGAATCTAACAACTAAATTAGTATACAAAGAAAATAAGAATCGATCTGTAGATTCAATACCCTGCTTGTTAGAAAAGTCGTGTTTCATTCAATAAATAAAAGAAATAAATATCATTTAGACTCATTTATTTAGAGTCATTGAATAAAGGAGGTTTATTAACTAGTTTTTTTACAAATAAAAAATGAAAAAAAAGAAAACATCGTCTTCTTTCCCATATTTTATATCTATAGCATTTTTGCCCTGGTCAGTCTTTCTTTCATTTCAAGAATGTTTGGAACTTTGGATTAGTAATTGGTGGAATACCAGTCAATCCGAAACTCTCTTGAATTATATTCAAGAGAAATATGTTTTAGAAAGATTCATAGAATTCGAAGAGCTTTTTTTTTTAGAGGAAATGAAAAAAGAGTACTTGGAAACATATATAAAAAAACCCAGTATAGAAATACACAAGGAAACGATAAAATTAGTTAGTACATACAATGAATATAATCTTTATATCCTTTTGCATTTCTCAACAAATTTAATCTGTTTCAGTATTTTAAGTGGTTATTTTATTCTGAGTAATGAGGAACTTATGATTCTTAATTCATGGGCTCAGGAATTGCTATATAACTTAAGTGACACAACAAAAGCTTTCTCAATTATTTTAGTTACTGATTTAGGAATTGGATTTCATTCAACTCATAATTGGGAACTCCTAATTGGTTCGGTCTACAACGATTTTGGATTAGCATATAAGGATCAGATTATATCTGGTCTTGTTTCTATTTTTCCAGTTATTTTAGATGCAATTGTGAAATATTGGATCTTCAATTATTTAAATCGTGTATCTCCTTCGCTTGTAGTAATTTATCATTCAATGAATGAATGAAAACATTCAATGAATGAATGAAAAACAAATTTGATCTTCTTATTATCAATTCAATCAGAATTCTTTTTCTTTCTAAAACGAATGAATCATTTTTTAGTGACTTTTTTCTATTTTTACCTGTTCAACGTATTAGTCCTATATTGTATTGTCAAAAAACTATTTCATAAAAACTATTTCAGTACAATGATAACAGATTCTTTATAGGAAACTAGACTAGTTTTCTATCTAACTTATTGTAGAATTTCTAGAATTTCTAATTGGACATGCAAAATAGAAATCCTTTTTATTGGATAAAAAAACAAATGACTCGATCCATGTATGTTTATGTATCGATCATGATATATGTACTAAGTCGAGTATCTATTTCAAATGCATATCCCATTTTTGCGCAACAGGGTTATGAGAATCCGCGAGAAACAACTGGACGCATTGTATGTGCCAATTGTCATTTAGCTAATAAGCCTGTGGAGATTGAAGTTCCGCAAGCTGTGTTTCCTGACACTGTATTTGAAGCCATTGTTCGAATTCCTTATGATATGCAATTGAAACAAGTTCTTGCTAATGGTAAAAAAGGGGGTTTGAATGTGGGTGCTGTTCTTATTTTACCCGAGGGATTTGAGCTAGCTCCAACCGATCGTATTTCTCCTGAGTTGAAAGAAAAGATAGGAAATTTGTCTTTTCAGAGTTATCGTCCAAATAAAAAAAATATTCTTGTTATAGGTCCTGTTCCTGGTCAGAAATATAGTGAAATTGTCTTTCCCATTCTTTCTCCTGACCCTTCGACGAAGAAAGACATTCACTTCTTAAAATATCCCATATATGTAGGTGGGAACAGAGGAAGGGGTCAGATTTATCCTGATGGTGGAAAGAGTAACAATACAGTCTATAATGCTACATCAGCGGGTATAGTAAGCAAAATAGTACGTAAAGAGAAAGGTGGATATGAAATAACCGTAGTTGATGCGTTAGATGGACATCAATCGGTTGATGTTATACCTCCAGGGCCAGAGCTTCTTGTTTCAGAAGGTGAATCCATCAAGCTTGATCAACCATTAACAAGTAATCCTAATGTAGGAGGTTTTGGTCAGGGAGATGCGGAAATAGTTCTTCAAGATCCATTACGCATCCAAGGCCTTTTGTTCTTCTTCACATTCGTTATTTTGGCACAAGTGTTTTTAGTTCTGAAAAAGAAACAGTTTGAAAAAGTTCAATTATATGAAATGAATTTCTAAGTCCATAAATTAATACCAAGTTAATCAATTTCTTGGCAATCGATAAAATTATGTATTATTCAAAAATCCTGTAAATCCTTTTGCTCTTTTTTTTAGAATTTATATTGTTTTGCAGGACAGATTTTTATCTTTTATTCCATATTTGAGTAATACTCAATAAATATATAAATATTGAAAATAAAAAAAAGAAGTAAAGGTAGGAAAAATGAAAAAAAAATACTTTTGGGATTACTTGTCTTTCTAATCTTCTATTTAATCGACACAAGAAAAAAGATTTTGCATTCTTTTCTTGTGTCGTCTTGTATTGAAATAAGATAAGAATTCTTTTTTTCTTTTCCTGGTTGAATTTATTGAAACTTTTTAGTTTCGGTTCAGACAAAGTAGTGAATAAACAAAGGTAAAAAGGATTTCTATCGGGAAGGAATTGAGTGACCAAATAGAACTTATTCACTTGTTCAATTAAGTTCAACTTTGAACTTCCAGAAAAAAAAAAGATTTTGACTGTTTTTAGTTAAAAGTTGGATTTTATTTTGACGAATGTCCAAATCTTTATTTGATTTATAGTCGGATCAAAGTTTTTTTGATTCAAAAAGTAGTTTTTATTAAGGTTCTAGTAGTTTATTAAAAATCATTCAAAATCTCATTCATAGAGTTAATAGAATATTTCGATTTCTCAAAAAATCGAAATATTTTCTTTTTTCTTCTTTTGTAAGAGTGAATATTATAAGGTGAAGCGTAAAGACTATGAATCAACTAATCAATTCAACTTATAAAAGATGATTAAGAAGAAAAGATATAGAATGGTTCTGAATCATTAGAACAAGGCATCCTTGTAATTTTTGGTTTATGGAATAGATCAAAGTCTACTTATAAAAGTAAGGAATCAGCGGGTCCTTTTCACTCTAATCAAACAAAAAAGGGTAAGGACCCGCTAAGTTCTTACTTTTGAATATCTAAAATCTGGTCCATTCAATTACTATAAAGATGAACCCAATCCAGAATATGAACCGTAAAAGAAAATACCTATTAAACCTATAACAAGAATACCTGTTAAA